ATAAAATTGACCCTTACCTTCCATTGAAGAAAGAGAAAAATAGAATCTATCAGACCCAGATGGATAAATGATCAAATTGCCACCCTTCCTTTCAGAGGAGTTAAAAAATACTATGATGGCTCCGTTGCTTTCTATTTGTAAATTGATTCTTTTTTTTGTCTTTGATTCAGCAATCCCAAAGTTTCTTTTTGATCCAATCAAATAAGGAAAAATCTTGTTTTTTTTTTCGCCCTCTTTTTTTTATAACATAAATATTGTTAAGTAAGAGCCCTTCGATGTGAAAACAAAAAAGTTTGTGACGCTGAACTGGACTCCCGATAGATAAGAGAAATCGGAAATACCTTTTATCTCATACTACTCTCTCGATACATAATCGAACCTTTTGAAAAAAAAACAAGACAAAAATTTTGCATATCGAATTCGAAGTGCCATGCTATTATTACTTAATATTCATATGGCGAAGGCATAGTCTTCTTTTTTCTCTCAAATAAAAAAACCTCATTGGCGCCAAGCGTGAGGGAATGCTAGACGTTTGGTAATTTCTCCTCCAACCAAGATAAAAGATCCCATTGATGCGGCTAATCCCATGCATATTGTATGGACATCTGGTCGCACAAATTGCATAGTATCGTAAACAGCTACTCCAGGTATTACCCATCCGCCAGGAGAGTTTATAAACAAATACAGATCTTTGGTATCATCCTCGATACTGAGATATACCATAAGACCAATAAGTTGATTCGAGAGCTCGCTATCAACTTCTTGGCCTAAAAAAAGTAATCTTTCTCGATAAAGTCGGTTGATTAGGGTAAATTTGTATCCCTTAGGAACCGTACATGCACCTTTTGACGCATACGGTTCAAAAAAGAATTGCGAAAAAAAAAGAATCAATGTATAGATTCAAGTCCTCTTTCTTTGTTCCTATTCTTTTTTCATAGCAGGTTTTTTCTGACTTCTAATGAAAGGACTTTTTCTTCGATTTTTCAATAAAGACGAATTTGAACTTCTTTCTTCCTTATAATAGAAAAAAAGTCACTAAACTTATCGAATTAACTTCTCATTGATGTATTGTTTCATCGAGATTCAATCCAAATCACGATGGTATTTTCTTGTTCCTGAATGGGTCTCTTTCATCTTTTTAGGTTTATGCTCTACTCCGGGTAAAGATCCGCCCGATTTTGATTTGCACATATAGGACAAATCTTCCCATTACCATTTCTTTTTGTTATGACTTTCTTTTTTTTTCAATTCATTTCATACCTTTCACCAAGTATTTAGTTTGAGATTCCCTCGCTTGACAAATAGGATCTCTTTACAAATACCAAACAGGAATCATTTATGATACAAGTAGTAATCATAGATATATTACCAATTGGGTTTTTTCTAAACGGAGCCTGGATACTTCATTTTTTAGTCCAACCAAGCCAACCATAAATTATTCTAATTGATAATAGTAATGTGAATCCCCCCAAACAATGGATCTAATTGCGCTTCACGCTCCAAATTTTTGATGATTCTATTTATCTTTCTTGGGCGAAACAGAGGATATCTCGATCGGGGGAGAGAACGGGGAAATCCCATATGACCCAATATATCTGACAAGTCGCACTATACGTCAACCCAAGCTGCATCTTCCTCTCCAGGACTTCGGAAAGGTACTTTTGGAACACCAATAGGCATTAATTGAAAGAAAAAAGAACTAAGTACTATATTTTACTTTGATGTGGAAACGTAACAACATTATTTTATTGTCTTTATAATATTGGTTTTATCATATTTATTTTATCCATAGATTAGAAAAATTCATAAAGAAAGACAAAAGAAGAAATAAAGGAAAATTTTGACGAATAGGGCCTTCTAATGAGGAATAAGGAAGGACACATTTACTGATAGAAAATGGTATCAACCACCCATTGCGTATTGGTACTTATCGGGTATAGAATAAATCTGCTTCTCTTTGTTCCTACGAATAGAATTGTTTCATTATTACCAATAGAATAGAACTAATAGTAACCCTTGTTCAGTGGATTATTTCAGAACAAGGGGAGTCCATAGAATAGTCATAGTATAGCTTTTCCAATGCAATAAAGTTACGTAGTGTCTATTTATCTTTGATAAAGAGGTATTTTCCATGGGTTTACCTTGGTATCGTGTTCATACCGTTGTATTGAATGATCCCGGTCGGTTGCTTTCCGTTCATATAATGCATACAGCTCTGGTTGCTGGTTGGGCAGGTTCGATGGCTCTGTATGAATTAGCAGTTTTTGATCCTTCTGACCCTGTTCTTGATCCAATGTGGAGACAGGGTATGTTTGTTATACCTTTCATGACTCGTTTAGGAATAACCAATTCATGGGGAGGTTGGAGTATCACAGGAGGGACTGTAACGAATCCGGGGATTTGGAGTTACGAAGGTGTAGCTGGGGCACATATTGTGTTTTCGGGCTTATGCTTTTTGGCAGCTATCTGGCATTGGGTCTATTGGGATCTAGAAATATTT